CTCTTATCCCATTTGGAAGGATACCATCCTTATAACTATCCATGACTGTTTTTGTCTCTAGCATGACGACTTGATAAAATGTGGAGGAAAGTAGGGGAAATGGCCGATACTACTGGAAGAATTCCTCTTTGGCTGATAGGTACTGTAACTGGTATTCTTGTGATTGGTTTAATAGGTGTTTTCTTTTACGGTTCGTATTCTGGATTGGGTTCATCTCTATAGTAATCGGAGGATCCAGATTGTAAACATGAAAAGGTAGGAACTTAGCGGGTCCTTACCCCCCTTTATCTGATTAGAGCGGAAAGGGCCCGCGGAATTCTTATTGTTATAACGCGATTTTATTCCATAATCTAGAAATCGGTTACCTATTTCTATTTGTAAAAATAACAAAGAGAAAACCTTTGCTCTGATGGTTAGAATCCCTCTATTTATTCTTTTGTTTGTTAATGATGTTAGTGAAGCAATCCATCGGTCGATTTAAAGCCCCCGCCTTTCGCCCATAAAATGGATTCACTCTTATGAAGCAACAAGAAAGAGGAGAGAGGATCCAGTATTTTATTCCATGAAGGAAGTATCCTGCAAATCATTGATTTAGTTTAGAGTAATAAACTAATAAAACCTTAATCAAAACTACTCAACTAGCCTAAAAATAAAAACCACCCTTCAATGGGAGGGTATACATTTTTTTTACAAAATTTCTGTAAGTTCGAAGTTGAACTTAATTGAAAAAGTCAAGCAATTCTATTTGTTCCCAAGAAATTTGTCCACCGCCATACTTTCTTTCCCTCAGTTTGTCCACTACCGCGCCGAACCTAAGCAAAGGAAGTCCAAAAGATAGACCCGGATAAAAAATAAATAGTAATCTTTGACAAAACAAATAAGAAGAAAAATGATTCTTACTTCGATACAAGAAAAGAAGAATCGACACAAGAAAAAGGCAAAAAAGCCTTTTTCTTGTGCCCAATAGAGGATTAAGAAAACCCTCAATTCCTCCTACTCCTAAAAGGACTTGTTCCTTTTATTGTTCTCGCCTCTGCCTTGGATCCTCTTCTTTTGCATGAGATAGAAATAAGGAATTCCAGAAATCGAGGCTTTTTTCTAACTTGGATAGTAAGAAATCCCATAATCTAGAAATTCATCATAATCTAGAAATTCATTTCGTACAATTGAACCTTTTCAAACTGTTTCTTTTTGAGAACCAAAAAAACTTGTGCCAAAATAACAGATGCGAAGAAGAACAAAAGGCCTTGGACGCGCAATGGATCCTGAAGCACTATTTCTGCATCCCCCTGACCAAACCCTCCGACATTAGGATTGCTTGTTAATGGTTGATCAAGCTTGATCGATTCCCCCTCTGAAACTAGAAGTTCTGGTCCGGGAGGTATAATATCAATCACTTGTCGTCCATCCGACGCATCAACTATGGATATTTCATATCCCCCCTTTTCTTTACGTAGTATTTTTTTTACTATACCTGTTGACGTAGCATTATAGACCGTATTGTTACTCTTGCTACCATCAGGATAGATCTGTCCCCTTCCTCGGTTTCCCCCTACATATATGGGATATTTTAAGAAATGAACGTCTTTTTTCGTAGCGGGATCGGGGGAAAGAATGGGAAAGACAATTTCACTATATTTCTTACCGGGAATAGGGCCTATCACAAGAATATTTTTTTTATTGGGACGATAACTCTGAAAAGAGAGATTTCCTATCTTTTCTTTCAACTCAGGAGAAATACGGTCGGGCGGCGCTAATTCGAATCCCTCGGGCAAAATAAGAACAGCACCCACATTCAACCCTCCCTTTTTACCATTAGCAAGAACTTGTTTCAGCTGCATATCATAAGGGATTCGAAGAACTGCTTCAAATACAGTATCAGGAAGCACTGCTTGGGGAACCTCAATATCCACAGGCTTATTAGCTAAATGGCAATTGGCACATACAATTCGTCCAGTTGCTTCCCGTGGGTTTTCATAACCCTGCTGCGCAAAAATGGGATATGCATTTGAAATAGATGTGCGAGTTATTACGTATATCATGATCGATACGGAAATCGATCGAATCATCTGTTCCTTTAACCAAGAAAAAGTATTTCTATTTTCCATGTCCAATCGCGGATCCCGGAATTTCTACAATAAATTAGATAGGTAGCTAAGCTAATCTAGTTCCCTATACACGAGTCTGTTGTCATTCTACTGCAAGAGTTGTACTGGAATGATGAATACCTTGAGCAGGTAGAAATAGAAAGAATTTTGAAAAGGCTTTCTTTCTAAAGGAAGAAATATGCTAATTTGATTAATATTAGGAAAAATATTAGGAAATCAAATGAGTGAGTTTATGCTTCACTAATTGAATGATAAATGACTACAAGTGAAGGAGATAGACGGTTTAAACAAAAAAAGACCCAAAATTTCAAACACGTGTCTAGAATAACAGGAAAACTACAAACAAAAATAGTGAAAATTAGCTCGTTAGGAGCCCATCCAAAATTGTTGTAGACCCAACGAATTAGTAGTTCCCAACCGCGAGTGGAGTGAAATCCAACAAAAAAATCAGTAACTAAAAGAATAAAAAAAGCTTTTATTGAGTCATTTAAGTTATAGAAAAATTCCTGAACCCAAGAATTCAAAATGACAAGTTCTTCTTTACCCAGAAAAAAAGAACCACTTAGAATAGCCAAACAGATTATATTTGTTGAGAAATGCAAAATGCTATGGAGATGATCCTCATTATCTATTTTGGCCAATTGTATTATTTCCTTGTGTATTCCTATAGGAGGTTTTTGTACATGTGTCTTTGGTTTCTCTTTTATCATTTCGTCCAAGAGAAAAAGTTCTTCTAATTCTATGAATCCTTCTAGAATCCTTTTCTCTTGAATATCAGTTAAGAAAGTTTCGGATTGCCTGGTATTCCACCAATTCTTAATCCAAAGTTCCAGACATTTGTTAAAAGAGAAAGAGATTCCCCAGGGCAAAAGTACGATAAATACAAGATATAGGAAAGAAGGCAATGCTTTCTTTTTTTTCATTTTTGATCTGTAAATTGAGTTGTTAATGAATCCGCTTCATTCGCCGACTCTATTTCATTCGCTGAATATATATGATATTTCTTTTCTTTGAAACAAAAATTCTATAACAAGGTTTGAGACCTTGTGTTTGTATCTATTTCTCTTTTTGTATACTAGTGGAATTTCATTGTATTGGGTTCTTTCTTAGATCTAAATGGAGTGGAATAGAGAAATAAAAAAAAGGCCTTTCATATAAAAAAGGAAGAATATTATGCCATATATCTCACTTGGACAAAACAAATTAGAAGCAATTTTCTCTTATCCTCGTTTGTTCCTTCCTTTAGATAAATACTAGAAAATCCCCTTACAATTGCAAAAAATTGCAATTGGTACTCAAAATACTTCAATTGGTACGCGCAAGAAATAGGCCAATTCGGCAGCTTTTTGTTCAATTTCTCGTGGAGTAAAAAACTTCTCATCAGTACGAGTCAAGGGAATGACCCCCTGGCCCCGAATTTCTATATAAAGGATACGACGGGGATAAAGACCCTCTTTAACCTGAATTCTAATTGATTGGATATCCCGCACAAGGAATCGAAGGAAGATGCGACGTTTTATTCCAGGGAATCCCCAACGAAAAATGCACACTATTCCCTCTTTTCTATCGAATCGGTCATAACCACTGCCTACATTCCACAAAATAGTGCACCACAAATAGGAGCTAATGAATAGGCCCGCGATTCCGTAGAAAGACATCACGACCCCCTGTGGAAAAAAAAGAATTTGTTGAGATGGAAGTACGGATATCATATTCTTACCAAGATAACTGGAAGCCCCAACCGCTAAGAATCCTAATGAACCTAGAAAAAGAATACAGGCCCAGAAAAAATTACCTCTTTTTCGAGAACCTTTTAGAAGTTCTATCCATATGTGTTCTGATCGCCAATTCATATTAGATATACTAAATCCAGTAGCGGTCAATTGAAATTGAGAGAATAAGCTAAATGGTTTTGACTTTACTTTTTTTGATTCTAAAATAGCCTTCAGTAGCTAGTACTCCTGTGAAATAATTGGTTAGATACATTGACTTTCTATTCAAAAAGAATTCGTGGATCCACTTAAAAAAAAACTCGCTATACTCGGCTACGCATATGCATGCATTTATGTTATGCTCGTAGCCTATATCTGCATCCATAGACGTTTTTCATTTGTGTGTAGAAAGAGCTACATACCCCATCATATTATATTACTTACACAAAAAAATATCTCTATTATGATCCTGGAAATACATTAAGAAAATTTGGCCCCGTCGTTTCTAGACAATCTTATTTTTCTGCACATAAAGAAATAAGGAAGCCATTGCAATTGCCGGAAATACTAAGCCTACTAAAGGCACGAAAATGGAGGGTAAGTTAAAATCTGTCATAGAATATGTGTCTCAATTCAAATTTACTATTTCTATCTATTCGAAATATATCTTAAGATTCTTATGATATAATTAAGTATATCTATTATAAGGAATATTGACTATTGTATTTTTTAGTTTACAAAATCTTTATTTTGTATAGAATACTATTTTTTTTTTAGAATACTTTGTTTTTTAGAATACTTTTTAAATACTAAAGTATTCCATATCTATAAAAAAAAAATGAATGGAATAGATAATAAGAAAATTGCAAAAAAGGGGAACTAATTTCAAATATTTGATTTTTCTTTTCCCATTCTCATCGCCTTTCTATCCTTCTAATCGAACTTGAAATTGGATTCAAAAGAAAACTATTGTGAAAATAAAAGAAATACCTCTTTCAGAATACCCTTTTCATTTTTTAAAAGTAGAAGTGGAATAGAATAACCCGGTTGAAGGGTAATGATCATACGTCTGTAATGCATTGTATGTCCCAGAATAGGTCCCATTCTTCTACCCTTTCCGGGTAGTCGATGGCTATTCACAGCTACTACCTTAACACCAAAGAAGAGTTCGACCCAATGCTTTATTTCTGTCTTAGTGAATCCCGATTCGACATTAGAAGTATATTGATTCTTTCCCAATAAACGAAGACTCTTTTCTGTAAATACTGCGTATTTGATTCCATTATCGTATGATAATACTATATTTTGATTTCTATTTGTTTATTGTATTATACCTTTCTATATTCTAGATATGATAGAATAGAAGAATCTCGATTTGTCAAGTCTCATGATCGTATCAAGATCTATTTAAATTCGGCCCAATCTTTTTCTAAAAGAAAAAGATTGAGCCGAATTTAATTGCAATCAATTAGAAGAATAAAGAAGAATTACTGCATTTCGTAACTTATTTTTTCTCTTTATCTACGGTATCTACCGGCTCGAAATCAAATTTGATCGCCTTCCATACTTCACAAGCTGCGGCTAGTTCAGGACTCCATTTGCAAGCTGCTTTGATAATTTCATTACCTTCACGAGCAAGATCGCGCCCTTCGTTACGAGCTTGTACACAGGCTTCTAAAGCCACACGATTAGCTGCTGCACCAGGTGCATTTCCCCAAGGATGTCCTAAAGTTCCTCCACCAAATTGTAATACGGAATCGTCTCCAAAGATTTCGGTCAGAGCTGGCATATGCCAAACATGAATACCCCCTGAAGCCACCGGTATAACACCTGGCATGGATGCCCAGTCCTGAGTGAAAAAGATACCGCGAGAACGATCTTTTTCAATAAAATCATCGCGCAATAAATCAACAAAACCTAAAGTTATTTCGCGTTCCCCTTCTAACTTACCTACTACTGTACCGGAGTGGATATGATCTCCCCCTGACATACGCAATGCTTTAGCTAATACACGGAAATGCATACCATGATTTTTCTGTCTATCAATAACAGCATGCATTGCTCGGTGAATGTGAAGAAGTAGGCCGTTGTCGCGGCAATAATGAGCCAAACTAGTATTTGCGGTGAATCCTCCAGTTATGTAGTCATGCATTACAATAGGAACCCCTAATTCCCTTGCAAATACAGCTCTCTTAATCATTTCTTCACATGTACCTGCAGTCGCATTCAAGTAATGCCCCTTGATTTCACCAGTTTCGGCTTGTGCTTTATAAATTGCTTCAGCACAAAAGACAAAACGGTCTCTCCAGCGCATAAATGGTTGTGAGTTTACGTTTTCATCATCTTTGGTAAAATCAAGTCCACCGCGTAGACACTCATAACACGCTCTACCATAATTTTTTGCGGATAATCCCAATTTTGGTTTAATAGTACATCCCAATAAAGGACGACCATACTTGTTCAACTTATCCCTTTCAACTTGGATACCGTGAGGCGGACCTTGGAAAGTTTTTGCATAAGCAACGGGAATTCGTAGATCCTCCAAACGTAGAGCGCGTAGGGCTTTGAAACCAAATACGTTACCCACAATGGAAGTAAACATGTTAGTAACAGAACCCTCTTCAAATAGGTCTAATGGATAAGCTATATAACAGATATATTGATCTGCTTCCCCAGGAACGGGCTCGATGTGATAGCATCGTCCTTTGTAACGATCAAGACTGGTAAGTCCATCAGTCCAAACAGTTGTCCATGTACCAGTAGAAGATTCCGCGGCTACTGCAGCCCCTGCTTCTTCAGGCGGAACCCCGGGCTGAGGAGTTACTCGGAATGCTGCCAAGATATCAGTATCCTTGGTTTCGTACTCCGGGGTGTAGTAAGTCAATTTATAATCCTTAACACCAGCTTTAAATCCAACACTTGCTTTAGTTTCTGTTTGTGGTGACATAAGTCCCTCCCTACAACTCATGAATTAAGAATTCTCACAACGACAGGGTCTACTCGATATGGATTAGGTGTAAATGAAACCTTTGCAAAAATCTAAAAAAAAAAGATATTCAATTAATATCAACTCATTAAATAAAAAAAGGAGTATGCTTAAGTTAATGAATATGTTTCATTCATATATAATGCGTACACCATGTGTACGTTCTATCCTATAGGAATTCTACTATAGGAATTCAATAGGAAAAGAATTCGATAGGAATTGAGTTGTTGTTATGGTAAGTTAACACGGTTCGTTATTAAACCGTGGATTTGATTTACCAAATCCATCATTATTGTATACTCTTTGATAGATATAGCGCAACCCAAACCAATCCCTAATCCTTATTTTTAAATTTTGAAAGTTCTTAATAGGCCCCTTTGATATTTTGAATCTAAATACCTAAATACTAAGAAAATTCTCTGTTGACAGCAATCTATGCTTCACAGTAGTATATATTTTGTATATCGAAGTCCTAGATAGGAAGGTAGAGTAGGCACAGATCCTTCACAAAAGGCAAAATTTATAAGATTGATTGAACTTTCCAACGGACTCATTCCATAAGTAAACGATTGAATAGGATTCGCTTGGGCAACGAAATCAAGTGCTAGTCCCCTTTTCTTTTTTATTGAATTAACTAATTCATTTCCTTTTTAGTTTTGGATTTTTGGATATTTTTTTTTATTTGATTTGGCATTATTCAACAAGAAAAAAAAGAAAAATTTCGAAAAATTCCTTTTTTTTTATTTGTGATAATTATGAGAACCAATCCTACTACTTCGCGTCCCGGGGTTTCCACAATTGAAGAAAACAGCGCAGGTCGTATTGATCAAATTATTGGACCCGTGCTGGATATCACTTTTCCCCCGGGCAAGTTGCCTTACATTTATAACGCTTTGATAGTCAAGAGTCGAGACACTGCCGATAAGCAAATTAATGTGACTTGTGAGGTACAACAATTATTAGGAAATAATCGAGTTAGAGCTGTAGCTATGAGTGCTACAGAGGGGTTGATGAGAGGAATGGAAGTTATTGACACGGGAGCTCCTCTCAGTGTTCCAGTCGGTGGAACTACTCTCGGACGAATTTTTAACGTTCTGGGGGAGCCTATTGATAATTTGGGTCCTGTAGATACTAGTGCAACATTCCCTATTCATAGATCTGCGCCTGCCTTTATCGAGTTAGATACGAAATTATCTATCTTTGAAACAGGTATTAAGGTGGTCGATCTTTTAGCTCCTTATCGACGTGGAGGAAAAATCGGACTATTTGGGGGGGCAGGAGTAGGTAAAACAGTACTCATCATGGAATTAATCAATAACATTGCTAAAGCTCATGGGGGCGTATCCGTATTTGGCGGAGTAGGGGAACGGACTCGCGAAGGAAATGATCTTTATATGGAAATGAAGGAATCTGGAGTAATTAATGAAAAAAATATTGAGGAATCAAAGGTAGCTCTAGTCTATGGCCAAATGAATGAACCACCGGGAGCTCGTATGAGAGTTGGTTTAACTGCCCTAACTATGGCAGAATATTTCCGAGATGTTAATAAGCAAGACGTGCTTTTATTCATCGATAATATCTTTCGTTTTGTTCAAGCAGGATCGGAAGTATCTGCCTTATTAGGGAGAATGCCCTCCGCAGTGGGTTATCAACCTACCCTTAGTACAGAAATGGGTTCTTTGCAAGAAAGAATTGCTTCTACCAAAAAGGGATCTATAACTTCGATCCAAGCAGTTTATGTACCTGCAGACGATTTGACCGACCCTGCTCCTGCCACAACATTTGCCCATTTGGACGCTACTACCGTACTTTCCAGAGGATTGGCTTCCAAGGGTATTTATCCCGCAGTAGATCCTTTAGATTCAACCTCAACTATGTTACAGCCTCGGATCGTTGGCAACGAACATTATGAAACTGCGCAAAGAGTTAAGGAAACTTTACAACGTTACAAGGAACTTCAGGACATTATCGCAATTCTTGGGTTGGACGAATTATCGGAGGAGGATCGTTTAACTGTAGCAAGAGCTCGAAAAATCGAGCGGTTCTTATCACAACCGTTCTTTGTGGCAGAAGTTTTTACCGGTTCCCCAGGAAAGTATGTTGGTCTTGCAGAAACAATTAGAGGATTTCAACTAATCCTTTCTGGAGAATTAGATGGCCTACCCGAACAGGCTTTTTATTTGGTGGGGAACATCGATGAAGCTAGCACGAAAGCTATAAACTTAGAAGAGGAGAGCAAATTGAAGAAATGAAATTAAATCTTTATGTACTGACTCCTAAACGAATTATTTGGAATTGTGAAGTGAAAGAAATCATTTTATCTACTAATAGTGGCCAAATTGGTGTATTACCAAACCACGCCCCTATTAACACAGCTGTAGATATGGGTCCTTTGAGAATACGCCTCCTCGACGACCAATGGTTAACGGCGGTTCTGTGGAGTGGTTTTGCGAGAATAGTTAATAATGAGATCATCATTTTAGGGAATGATGCAGAACTCGGTAGTGACATTGATCCAGAAGAAGCTCAACAGGCACTTGAAATAGCCGAAGCTAACTTGAGTAGAGCTGAGGGTACGAAAGAATTGGTTGAAGCGAAGCTAGCTCTCAGACGAGCTAGGATACGAGTCGAGGCTGTCAATTGGATTCCCCCATCCAATTGAAGACAATCCAAAGGTTTCGTTGATACAAAGAAAAAGGAAAGAAGGGTAGAAAAAGTTATTAGATAGCGAAGCGAAGTAAGTCCAATGCTATCTAGTAATTTTTCTACCTACCTACCTACTATTGGATTTGAACCAATGACTCCCGCCGTATGAAAGCAATACTCTAACCACTGAGTTAAGTAGGCAATTTATTACCACAAAAGAAGCCCCATTACTTCGATCGATTATAGATCGAATCCTTTTTATAAGCAATACCCCTCCGTTATTGATATGTTTACTATGTTATATTGATATGTTTACTATGTTATATAGTAAACGGATCAGAGGAATATCCTCTGGCATTAGAGAATATTCATCTTGACAAGAAATTATCTATATGTTAAGATATTTCTGACAAGGGCTATAGCTCAGTTCGGTAGAGCAACTCGCTTACACGTGCGCCAATGCTTTTCAAGGGAACTTATTATGCAATGAACATAATTGAACTTATTGCAAAATCAATGTCTTACTTCATGGATTCGAAAGAATAGGAGAACAGTAGCCTGACAAACAGTCGGTTCAGTCCGATTCAGGTGCCAATTCAGGTACTTAATCAAATAGAACCCCTATTGATTTGCTAGTTGATAAGGTAAATATCCAGCCCACTCAATGCTAGGCGTAATGAGGATAAGGGCCTCCAAAAAACTTCTTTTCGTTCTATGAACTTTAAGGTGTATGAAGTCTCATAGTAAACTCTTGCAGCGGAACGATAGAGACTCCATTTCACTTAGGTTGATTTAATTTAGGCCGGAGGCAGACCTAAGTCAAGGTAATCCTCCTTTGAAACACTTTGGTATTGCTCCTAGATAGATCATAAGAAAAATAATCAATCAGAGCACAGGGAGCCATCTTTTTATCTTTTCCTAAAGAAAAACTATGGCGGATTAACTGATCTTTACATCAGTTGATGAAAGAGCCCAATGCAGAAAAATAAAAATGCATGTTGGGTCTTTGAAACAGTTCGAATCATTTCGATAATAATCCGTTTGATCTGTTTTACCGAGAAGGTCTACGGTTCGAATCCGTATAGCCCTAATATATACGTCTTTTTTTTTTTCATTTTAGGATGGATATCTTATGTTTCCTTTAGTATAGTTTTTTCCTTATTAGTACTTTTTTTATAGACTCGACGATCGATTGCGCCATAGAATAGAGGTAAAAGCATTACCATAGGCCCCATTCATGGAAAATCATAGAGACAGGAAAAGAAAAAAGAATTTTGATCAAATCAATAGAAGGAAGGATCCCTTAACTGATTTGACTTCCATCCTCCTTCAAATAGGATATGTTCTAAGTCCCTATACTTTCCTATAATGACTGCAACGATTTTCTCCATTTTGCGAATTCCTATTTTGTTTGAAGTATATTACTATATATACATTATCTAAATCGATCTGCTTTAAATAAAAAAAAAAAAAGAAAGAGTAAATAATAAAACTGGATATTCTGTTTCATAATTCTTAAATAGAGTTCTTTTTTTTTAGTATTACTCCTCATTAGGATGCATACATTAGTTATCCCATTTTAATTAGGTTCTAATCTAATTAGTAGATAAGTATTTTCTTTTTTATTTAATAGTCTCTGACTATCATTAAATAAAGGGTAGAGCAATTCTTTTTTTCTATAGATTTTATAGAAAGCGAGACAAAGTGAAGCGAAAGAGTTTTCTTTGTATAAGAATTAGGTCTATTCATATATAAATAGATGAGAAATCCAAAGAGAGTGGGGATTCCATTGGATGAATCCTTAAGGAGAGACATGTTACAAAAGAAACAAAGGCTAAAGTAAGCCACTTTTTACCTTTGGTTTGAGCAAAACGCATTCTTGTTTCACCGAGGAAAAGAGAGAAGTTCTGGATAAATTGACAATGTCATGTCAACTTGAATTGACTAATTAAGTTCCGCCTATTCCACATTAATAGGAGTACATTTATGTTTCTGCTTCACGAATATGATATTTTTTGGACATTTCTAATAATCGCAAGCCTTATTCCTATTTTGGTATTTTGGATTTCTGGACTTTTAGCCCCTGTTAGTGAAGGACCAGAGAAGCTTTCTAGTTATGAATCGGGTATAGAACCCATGGGGGGGGCTTGGTTACAATTCCGAATACGCTATTACATGTTTGCGCTAGTTTTTGTTGTTTTTGATGTGGAAACGGTCTTTCTCTATCCTTGGGCAATGAGTTTCGACGTATTGGGTGTATCCGTTTTTATCGAAGCTTTCATTTTTGTGCTTATCCTAGTTGTTGGTTTAGTTTATGCATGGCGAAAAGGAGCCTTGGAATGGTCTTAACTGAATATTCAGACAAAAAAAAAAAAATAGAAGGAAAAGATTCCATTGAGACAATTATGAGTTTGATTGAGTTTCCGTTACTCGACCAAACAAGTTCAAATTCCGTTATTTCAACTACACCAAACGATCTTTCGAATTGGTCAAGACTCTCCAGTTTATGGCCCCTTCTATATGGTACCAGTTGTTGTTTCATTGAATTTGCTTCATTAATAGGCTCGCGATTCGACTTTGATCGTTATGGATTGGTACCAAGATCGAGTCCTAGGCAAGCGGACCTAATTTTAACAGCTGGTACGGTAACAATGAAAATGGCTCCATCTTTAGTGCGATTATATGAGCAAATGCCTGAACCAAAATACGTCATTGCTATGGGAGCCTGTACTATTACAGGGGGAATGTTCAGTACGGATTCCTATAGTACTGTTCGCGGAGTTGATAAGTTAATTCCTGTGGATGTCTATCTGCCGGGTTGCCCGCCTAAACCAGAGGCTGTTATAGATGCCCTAACAAAACTTCGTAAGAAGATATCCCGAGAAATAGTTGAAGATCGAACTCTATGTCAAAGTCAAAATAAAAATAGATCTTTTACTACCCGTCACAAGCTTTATGTTCGGCGCAGTACTCACACTGGAACTTACGAACAAGAATTGCTCTATCGATCACCATCTACTTTAGATATATCTTCTGAAACTTTTTTCAAATCTAAAAGTCCAATATCTTCCTACAAATTAGTGAATTAGGAGGGGTTCTTTTGTGCAGAAAAAGAAAGAGCAGTGCAATCTTTCAAACTTGCATTTGAAATATGAAATATTTATACAAAGGGGGAGAGATCAAGACAATGCAGCAGGGTTGGTTATCTAATTGGCTAGTCAAACATGAGGTGGTTCATAGATCTTTGGGCTTCGATCACCGAGGAATAGAGACTTTACAAATAAAAGCGGGGGATTGGGATTCCATTGCTGTTATTTTATATGTATATGGTTACAATTATTTACGTTCCCAATGTGCTTATGACGTAGCACCCGGCGGATCTTTAGCTAGCGTGTATCATCTTACGAGAATACAGTATGGTATAGATAACCCAGAAGAAGTATGCATAAAAGTCTTTGCCCCAAAAGATAATCCTAGAATCCCGTCTGTTTTCTGGGTTTGGAGAAGTGCCGATTTTCAAGAACGCGAATCTTATGATATGGTGGGAATTTCTTATGATAATCATCCACGTCTTAAACGTATCTTAATGCCTGAAAGTTGGATAGGCTGGCCCTTACGTAAGGACTATATAACCCCCAATTTCTATGAAATACAAGATGCTCATTGAATGATAATAAATTCATGTTCACTTATACAATTCCAGATTTTATTCAAGTCAAGGAATATTTTTACATTCTGTTCCTAGACGAAACGAAATACTTAATTATATTCTAATTAATTCCTATTATATTATACAAAAAGATCCAGATAGACTGAACAAAAAGGGCTTCATTTCGATTTTCCAATTTGGAAAATCACATATTTGTTTCCTTCGTATAAACAGAAAAATACAATGACTCAAAGAAGTTCCTACCACGAACTTTGTACCGCGCGGATTACTTAGAACTACTAAGAAAGTAGGATAAGCAAGAATAAAAAAATTCTTCAGAATAGCGGCATACAAAATTAATAAGAAATGCAAAAATGAAGAAAAGGGCACCTAATCTCCCCTCTTTCTATACCATAAAGAAAAAAACCAGAGATTTTAACCCTTTTCTAAAAAGAAGTGTTTAGATATTTATCTACTTACTCTATACTATCTGGATTATTAATGAATATGCACCCCAATTCATCTCACCAAGATATTTGTATCAATATCTATTCGGTAGATCCTTTTTTTCTGTGCCAGGAACCAGATTTGAACTGGTGACACGAGGATTTTCAGTCCTCTGCTCTACCAACTGAGCTATCCTGACCCTTTCTTGTGCATCATCCTAGTAGAGTATTTGCATCTATGTCAATTAAAGGGACTAAAAAATCAATAAAGTATTCCATTCCAAATTTGGAAATGGGAGGGGGGTAGTCCTATCAAATAAAAAAGAAATCATCTATTTAATGAATAGCATAAGATTCATTGAGTTCTCGTCGCACTCCTTTGTGAAAGAGTAGAATGAGAAAGCTAATGAATCTTAAACCCATTGATAAAAGGATAACTACTATGGTTAGGGAATAAAATATGGTTAGGGAATAAAAGAGGGTTTGGGGATAGAGGGACTTGAACCCTCACGACTTATAAAGTCGACGGATTTTCCTTTTACTAGAAATTTCATTGTTGTCAGTATTGACATGTAGAATGGGACTCTCTCTTTATCCTCGTTCGATTAATCCACTTTTTTAAAGATCTCAAAACAATGAGTTGAAGGATTTGATTATGAAATATTCGATTGGAATGGATTCACAATAATTCTCAAAAAATTCAGAATTTTATATTTCATAATCATTCCTAATTTCATTCTAAAAAAAAATATATATAAAAAAAAAAGAACCTATATTATGATATGGGTTCTGTGATTAATCGTTTGCTATGTCAGTATCTATACGTGTGTATTAGATGTATAAAGCTCTTCTTTCTATAATTTCGAGGGAGTTCCACTACCAACACAACGTAATTACTTCGATTCGTTAGAACAGCTTCCATTGAGTCTCTGCACCTATCCTTTTCCTTTGGGTTCTAGTTTGAGAACCACTTGTTTTTAAAAAAGAGGGATTTGGCTCAGGATTGCCCATTTTTCATTCCAGGGTTTCTCTGAATTTGGAAGTTACCACTTAGCAGGTTTCCATACCAAGGCTCAATACAATCAAGTCCGTAGCGTCTACCGATTTCGCCATATCCCCATTTTCTTTTTCTTTGAAACCAGGATTACTTGTATAATTTCATCCATCTCTTAGTTTTTTTTGAATCATTGAATTCATTATTCGACGTAGTCTAGCAGCTCATCTCTATTTGAGAGACCCCGCTCGCTTATTCTTATTGCAATTCAGAATTGAATTGATTCTATCGTTGATATATTTGCAATTCAATCGGAATGAATATATCCAAAAGTTTTTCTCTCTCCCGCCTCCCTCCTTCCTTTTTTAGAGTATTCAAAATCATACTATAACGCTTGATATTCATTCTTTTTTTTTCTAATCTGAATTAGAAATTTCATTTGCTATGATTCTATCTTCTCCTTAGTGAACTATGTTATCCTTAAATTATTAACAAATAAAAAAAACATCTTAAAAATGTATCTCTTTATTATATTATTTATATATATTCTTCTTTTATATGCATTAGATTACTCGTCCGATCCATATCAAATTGAAAATATCTGAAATAAAATTCAATATAGAATTTGGAATAGATTCTATTAGAAAAATACATTTGCGAATTAGAGAAATAAAAAGAAAGTTCAATAAATTCTAGAATCCTATTTAAGAATATCATTTTAGTTAAGCATATCAAGCTAACTTTATGAAATTCTAGTATTTTTTTTTACTATTACTAATTCTAAGTAGAACTTCCAATTTCGAACTAGTTAATAACTAAGATTAATAATTAAGATCTGACATTTTATGGATTTCCTATATATATTTCTTTTTGTTACACTATTTCTGTTATGTAAGCCCACTTAGCTCAGAGGTTAGAGCATCGCATTTGTAATGCGAGGGTCATCGGTTCAAATCCGATAGTCGGCTTTTTTCTCTATCGATGTTCCATGAACAAGAATTTCTCTTTTTCTCTAAATTAAATGGGGAATCGAGGGTCTATTATACCGTTCTACCTTACAATTTTGCTAGATACAAAGCATAAAAATAAATAATATATATACAAAAAATCCGGATGTTGATGAAATTCCATTTTTTTGTGGTACTTTTAGTAGATTTTACTCTGTTTATCCTTTAGTTTAATTCAGTTTGAATTTCGATGTATTCTGTAATGTAAATAGAATGAAATTTATTGTGTAAAATGAAATTTCAATAAAATAAAAAAGGAGTCTTCATGTCCCGTTATCGAGGGCCTCGTTTAAAAAAAATACGCCGTCTGGGAGCTTTACCAGGACTCACTAGAAAAACGCCTAAATCCGGAAGTAATCAGAAAAAGAAATTCCATTCTGGGAAAAAAGAGCAATATCGTATTCGTCTTCAAGAAAAACAGAAATTGCGTTTTCATTATGGTCTGACAGAACGCCAATTACTTAGATATGTACATATCGCTGGAAAAGCAAAAAGATCCACAGGTCAGGTTTTACTACAATTACTTGAAATGCGTTTGGATAATATCCTTTTTCGATTGGGTATGGCTTCAACCATTCCTGGGGCCCGGCAATTAGTTAACCATAGACATATTTTAGTTAATGGTCGTATAGTTGATATACCAAGTTTTCGTTGCAAACCCCGAGATATTATTACTACGAAGGATAACCAACGATCAAAACGTCTGGTTCAAAATTCTATTGCTTCATCCGATCCGGGTAAATTGCCAAAGCATTTGACGGTTGACACATTGCAATATAAAGGACTAGTAAAAAAAATTCTAGATAGGAAGTGGGTCGGTCTCAAAGTAAATGAGTTGTTAGTTGTAGAATATTACTCTCGCCAGACTTGAACTTAACGAAAAAAGGAAAGGTTCATAGAATTTTGTTCCCCTTTCCCTGAACTAAATCGACCTAAGTTTCTTAATTCGTATTTTCCCGTTCACCTAGCAGAAATAGATTAACCCTAGGATCCTTTTTTCTTTTTTGTTATTTCCTCGATTTTACATACCACAGTAATTTAGTATAGAGAATTTCTATTAAATAAAGGTATTATTGCTGGAATAAATTGTTATTTAATTTGATACATTGTGATCGCTAACATTGATGAATTAAGAAAAACGGAAAGAGAGGGATTCGAACCCTCGGTAAACAAAAGTCTACATAGCAGTTCCAATGCTACGCCTTGAACCGCTCGGCCATCTCTCCTCCATAATCTTATTATGGAAAATAAACTGAGTGAATAGCGAGTTTTCGTATTCCTGCAGTACAGCCACAACGGCTCGGGGATTCCAAGGCCCTATGGGAAAAATTCCTTTTCATCTAAGTGAAAGGATCCAGTATTTTTTTTACTAGGAATTCCGCTCCTTCGAAAACTTTTTCTTTGGGGAAAACAAAAAAAAAGAGAATGGAAGAATTCTTCTTATTCCATAAGAAAATAAAGGAACCCTAGAATTCTATTTGCATAAGGTACGTTACCCCATACAATCTAAATATAAAAAAGGGTATGGGGCAATTAATGACTTTGAAAGCGCGAAATAGCTGATGAGAGAAGTTGTTGTTGAGAAATAGGAAAGTGGAATGAAATCTAATCTTAGTCAAATATTTTATATCTCTTCTTGTCCAAACAGAAAGAAAAGAAGACAATTTGAGCTGAGCGGAAAATCCATACCTCTCTTATCCATTTAGAGCATATGGATCGATTTATAAGAATCGAATGTTTTGTTTTTATGTTATTTTGTGATAGAATGAAAAGAATTCTATATAGAATGGGTTGGGAATTATGCCTAGATCCCGTATAAATGGAAATTTCATCGATAAGACCTCTTCGATTGTAGCCAATATTTTATTGCAAATAATTCCGACAACCTCCGGGGAAAAAAGGGCATTTACTTATTATAGAGATGGTGCGATTTGACTTTTTTTTTTTTTAGCCCTACCTACATCTCATTCTTACGAGAAAGAGAGGGGGTTCGCATAGAGAGAACAAAATTAGTAAAGGAAACCCACGCTTGGGGAAGGTGAGGTGAACTAACAATTCCTTCTGTCGTGTATCCTCGATTGATGTGGCCTCAGATGCTTCAATTGTAGATTTGAGTATTGAGCGAAAGGTTACACCTACAGGATAGGTTCTGTATTACAGGCCAATCCGACTCTACTAGTACCAATAGGCAGCATAGGGGAGAAAAGCACTACACATCGAAATAGGAATCAACAATAGAAAAACTTTGTTAGAAATTAGCCCTTTCCTGGTTGGTATCAGGGTTGGGAAGAATGGTTAGGATAACAAACAACCATCAGGTTTGTACTTTGGATACCCTTATAACCATCAAAGGTCGTTGAAGTGGCTAATTCCTATAAATAGGAGGCGTTGAGAACAAAGAAATTCTTGGAGCTATCATTCTAGCATTAATAGAATTTGTTGGTGTTAAGAAAAACCTCTTGGGGGAAGGTTGGCTAGAGATTTCTTGGAAAAATACCAGCCCCCTTCGGTCCATAATGAGATGGGACTAATTCTATTTTTATTCTATAGATTTTTTGCTTAGTACTATGTACAGAAGGGAGAAGCCGTATGAGATGAAAACCTCATGTACGGTTTTGGAACGGAGATTTTTTGAATTGAATAGAATGAACGACCGTAACGGATGTTGGCTCAATCCGAAGGAAATTATGCGGAAGCTTTGCAGAATTATTATGAAGCTACGCGACTAGAAATTGATCCCTATGATCGAAGTTATATACTATATAACATAGGCCTTATACACACAAGCAATGGAGAGCATACAAAGGCTTTGGAATATTATTTCCGGGCGCTAGAACGAAACCCCTTCTTACCGCAAGCTTTTAATAATATGGCCGTGATCTGTCATTACGTGCGACTATCTCCACTATAGAAGGAAGAAAAAAAGAAAGGGGAAAATTTACTAGTTACTAGTAAATACTAGAAAAAGGGCTTTCTACATAGGGATCGTCAAAACAACGATTTTACCCTATCAGCTGTAGGAAGGAAGGACACTTCACGAGAATCAAAATAGGAAGAAAGTAGAGCCTATACTACTATTCTATGGATAAAGCTGAAATTGATAGAGAAAACACCGTAAAGATCAATTAGTGAGCGACTGGGTCGATACAACTAAAAAAAAAACTGCTTCATTATACCACGATATGGGACAAAATTTAGGAATCCGCTTATGTAATAAAGCCGATCCACTAAGGGATTAAGCAGCGGTGTAGTATCAGATCCCAAAGATAGTAAGTTCTTTTTTCTTTCTTATGGGAAAAAGTCTTTTTCGAGGATTCTATAGAAATTTCATATATGAAAGAAACGAAACCGAGATAGTTACCTTTCAGAAAATTGGAACGAAGGATATAGGTCTATCTATGCTTCATTCTTCTGAAGGTGGGAGAAAAGAACAAACTGATTATTGATCAAAATTAGGGTTTGAAACTTAGGTAATTAACTTCTTCTGCTTAACCCAAGAAGAAATTGGATTAATTTTTGAGAAATCGAATTCTGTTAATATAGGGGAAATTCAAATAGCAATTTCTGAGCCGTATGAGGTAGGAAACTCTCAAGTACGGTTCTAGGGGAAGGAACTGCCTATTCCGACCGAGGAGAACAGGCCATTCTACAGGGCGATTCGGAAATTGCGGAAGCTTGGTTTGATCAAGCTGCTGAGTATTGGAAACAAGCTATAGCGCTTACTCCGGGAAATTATATTGAAGCACAGAACTGGTTGAAGATTACGAAGCGCTTTGAATTGGAATAAGACCACTCTCCATTTTCATAAAATGGGTGGTTTGGTTGTTGATCCATTAATCAAATAATTTAGGTAAGAAGATCAAATCAAGAATTTCATTATATCCCTTTCTTCTACCTTCGATTTTATATCATATTTAATAAGGATAAATAATAGGGATAGGCTCTGGAACAGAAGTAATAAAGCACATAAAAGGTGGCAATCTAAATACTCCTACCTAATATATAAGGACGGTTTTATTAATAATTCTAATGAGTTATCTTAGAATTTGGAATCGCATAAAAAAATCTATATTATGCTCACTCAAGGAAAGTAGATGTGGATAGGGGCTTATACCTTCAAAAAAAATACACTAGCTTCTTAAATTAAAACGTAAAAAAAATATTTTTTTGTTACGTCGGGAAATAATTTTCCAGAAGAACCCATGTCCGTTAGGCACCTAATCCTTATGTCATAATAGATCCGAACACTTGCCTTGAATTGACTTCAATATATAATTGCTCCAGTGAATAACTAAAAAAAAAAAAAAAAATAGAAGGACGGTAGATAGTAAAGAAAAGGACTAATCATAATATCTATCTTTCAAAGATTCAATAAAAAGACAGTTGGCGGGTCTCTTTGTATGTCTTGTCCGGAAAGAGGAGGACTTAATGATTATTCGTTCGCCGGAACCA